GAGACCCGCGTTCTACCGAACTGAACTAAGAGCGCTTTTTTATGACAGGAGATACGATTGTAAAGAAAAGGATTTTCTCATTTTTGTACCCCCAATGCGTCTTGTATACATTGGTATGCAAAAATGAAAGATTATGTCCAATTTTATTTAATTGATCTCACTCAGATCCCAGCCAATTAATCCCTCGTTACCACCCATAGGAAAAGTAATAGGTAGGGATGACAGGATTTGAACCCGTGACATTTTGTACCCAAAACAAACGCGCTACCAAGCTGCGCTACATCCCTTTTAAAAAATTTTTGTACAGTGTCATTGTACAAAATCCATGTCTTGTTTTCCACATCGTTATTTTTTCCTCGATCCATATACAATTTTCTTGTCATTTCTTCTTTTTGGTTTCATATAATAAAAGAATTATATACATCTGAAACCTAACGTATAAAAAAGATGACTATTTTGCTTAGGAAGAAGAGGGTCTCTTTTTCTTTTTTAGGGACAGGGGTAGGAAAATCTTATCTACTGTTCATTGTACATATCCATTTTTGTTAGGAATTCCGTACAAAAAAATACAAATGATCTTGAACTACAGCATCTGACCATATATGTATTACAATAAATAAGGAGGATTTTCAATGCGAGATATAAAAACATATCTTTCCACAGCGCCTGTGCTAACTACTCTATGGTTTGGGTCTTTAGCGGGTCTATTGATAGAAATTAATCGTTTATTCCCAGATGCTTTGTCATTCCCTTTTTTCTAGTTATTAATATTATATTAATATTATTAATATAATATGCGAAAAAAATGAAGAAAATTTGAGATACAATTCTACGTGACGTGACTAAAACTTAGTCCCCCCTTTTTTCAGTTCTTTAGGATAGGAAGGAAAGAGAAAGAAAAAGTATATTGAACCTCAGCAAAAATCCGGTGGATCTAAGATCCCATTTTGGAGAACAGAAATAGAAAGGGGGTCCAGTCTAAGGTAAAAAAAAAAGCTCCACGAAATCATAGCATAAAAAAAAGATACTTAAATGAAATACTGGGATTAGGATAGGAATAATTGATAGTTAGAAAAAAATTGTATTACTTACATTATTACTATATATATAATAATATTCTATTAATATTAATTAGAATTACAACAAAATATTTCGAAATTCCATTTCTAATTAGTAACTTCTATTGATATTGATTTTTTTTCTTTTTTGTTCTTTTCGTCTTCTTAGGTTCGGGTCGAAAACAGAAGAGTTAAATTGATCAAACAAAAATGCAAAGGGGGTTCATGGCTAAGGGTAAAGATATCCGAGTTAGAGTTATTTTGGAATGTACCAGTTGTGTCCAAAATGGTGTCAATAAGGAATCGCCAGGCATTTCTAGATATATTACTCAAAAGAATCGGCACAATACACCCAGTCGATTAGACTTGAGAAAATTTTGTCGATATTGTCACAAGCATACGATTCATGGGGAAATAAAGAAATAAATCGAACGTGTGTTTGATCTTTCAAGGGGGCAGGAAAAGGAAGAACTTAACATATCTTAACATAAACATATATATATATATATAATACAAATAAAAATATAGAATATACAAAAAAACCTATTTAGGTCGGATCTGAAATGAATAAAGAAAATAAAGAAATAGAATTTTAGAGATAAGGAATAAACCATGGATAAATCCAAGCAACCTTTTCGTAAATCCAAGCGATCTTTTCGTAGGCGTTTTCCCCCAATTGAATCGGGGGATCGAATTGATTATAGAAACATGAGTTTAATTAGTCGATTTATTAGTGAACAAGGAAAAATATTATCTAGACGGGTGAATAGATTGACCTTGAAACAACAACGATTAATTACTATTGCTATAAAACAAGCTCGTATTTTATCTTTGTTACCTTTTCTTAATAATGAAAAACAGTTTGAGAGAGCCGAGTCAATCCCTAGAACTACCGGTCCTAGAACCAGAAACAAATAGATATACTCTTCCATTGATTCAAAACTTCAATCGGAATTCAAGCTCAGATTGATGTTTTGTTCGAAAAGCCTCAAATCCAGATTTGATTGTTGTGTTATAAGAAACAACAAATAAGGAAAGAATAAATCTTTTACTTATCTTATCTGAATTTTTTTTATTCTATCTTCCCGGAGTCCATTCTCCGGGGAATGCAATTCGGTTTCAATCATTCCTATATATGACTTTAGAATGTCTTTTATTTCATAATTTTATTGGAAATCATGTAAAGACAATTCTTATTTGATATAGCTATTTGCGCAAGTATTTTACGATTAAGAAGTAATTGCTTCTTGTACAGATTGTGTATTAATCTACTATAACTATAGAATACCCCTTTCTCACGAGCCGCTGCATTTATCCGAGCGATCCACAAACGACGAAAGTCCCTCTTTTGCCTGCCCCTATCTCGATGAGAGGAAACCAAAGCTCTCATTTTCTGTTGAGTAATGGTTCGAGTAAGTCTTGAATGCGCCCCTATAAAGGTTGATGCAAATAAACGAATTTTTGTTCGACGTCTCCGAGCTATATATCCTCGTCTAACTCTGGTCATTGAATCAAATTACACTTTAATGAATGAATAACTAATTGATTTCTCTTCTTTCAGTCATCCTTTTATCCCCCGGTTGATTAATAACAAAACGGATTATTCCGATATATAAAATATAAATTCCAATGGCTTTTGCTACTATGACCTTCCCAACCACTATTTTGAATCCTTCCAGGTAAAATACCTAGAAATAAGAAATTCTAACGATATTAAATAAATAAAAGCAAAAAATAGTGGGTTCCATCGTTTCTATGGTTATTTCATAAACGGTGAGGTCCTCTCTATACACCGGAGCCTCTTCTTTCATTTAATCAAATGTTATTGTAAACTTGTATAGTTCACTCTCTTTGGCTCTACCAATCAATTATACAGTAATAGATCTTTTCACAAAAAAGGCTATCCATACAGTGACGGCATTTAATTATGAAAGTTGGCTAGGTAGCTGACCTTGTTAGTCCGTTCTTTCAAGAAAGGGAGCATAACCTTTTTGCTTCTTGTAGTACTATTTCCTCCGCTTAATGGATAACTATTTGCTACCAATGGGGAATTGCTTTTCATCTCAAATTGAGGTGATTGGATTTGCACCAATGGAAACCATAAATTTCATACACAAAAAATATAGGTATATGATAGATCCTCATCCTCATTTTTAGATAGTAAAAATGGCTTTTTCCACTCTATCTATCCTATTGGTGATTGGTACTGGAAAAATGGTTTCGTTTGTTCGAACTCATGATCTAAACGAGTCGCACATACACCCTAGTACATGTTCCCCGACGCTGAGGACATCCTCGAAGTGCGGGGGATTTCGTGATTTTTCTTATTGGCTGTCTTGTGTTTCTAATAAGTTGTTTAATTGTCGGCATATCATACATATATATAATAAAATAGGTTGGTTTAGATCGATCTTAACCTGATGATTGATGATTATGAATTATTTCTATTCAATATCAAATCACGAAAAATTCGAATTCTGATTTGAAACGGAATCATGTATTTACACGAAATCTCCAGTATTTTCATTTTCGACCGCTACAAGATCAACAATACCATGAGCTTGGGCTTCTGTTGCTGACATAAAAACATCCCTTTCCATGTCTTCGGATATAACCCATAAAGGGTTGCCCGTTCTTTGTACATAAACCTTTGTGAGGGTTTCGCGAAGTTTCAGTAGTTCTTCCGCTTCCAGGATAAATTCCCCTGCTTGCGCCTCATAAAAAGAACTAGCAGGTTGGTGAATCATGACCCTGATAATATTGATATAACATCATGCATGAACGGTTCTTCTATCTTGCAGGATTGGGCTAAAGTAAGGGATAAAAAAACAAGAAGAAAAAAAAAACAAATAGAATGGAACAGCCGTACAGGCATCTTTTGTGCATTGCATACGGCTCTGCAATGGCATTTCTTCCTCCCTTCTCTTCAATTTCTATTCTATCGAAGAAAAAAATAGAATCCATCCGATCCAGATCGTTGAATGATCCATTTACCACCCTTCCTTTCGTATTGTAGGAGTCAAAAAATACTATGATGGTTCTGTTGCTTTCTATATTTATCTCGTCTGTGATTTAGCAATCCCAAAGTTTCTTTTTTTTTTTCATTTTCGTACTCTTTCTTTCGTAACGTAACTATCATAAATAGACTTCTGGTGTGGAAGAAAAATGGTTTGTGACGCTGAAATGTACTCCTGACACATAAGATCAAATCGGAATAACCTTTGTTTCATACTACTATCTCGATACAAAATCTCATGTTAGGAAAAACAATACTAGTTTGTTCATATCGAACTCGAAGTGCCATGCTATTATTACCTATTTTTCATATTATTCACATTCGATATGGCGAAGGCATAGTCTTCTTCTTTTTTTTTTCAAATAAAAACTCATTGGCGCCAAGCGTGAGGGAATGCTAGACGTTTGGTAATTTCTCCTCCGACCAGAATGAAAGATCCCATTGAAGCGGCTAATCCCATGCAAATTGTATGCACATCGGGCGAAACAAATTGCATAGTATCATAAATGGCTATTCCTGGTATTACCCATCCGCCGGGGGAGTTTATAAACAAATAAAGATCCCTAGTATCATCTTCTATACTGAGATATACCATGAGACCAACAAGTTGATTTGAGATCTCACTATCAACTTCTTGGCCTAAAAAAAGTAATCTTTCTCGATAAAGTCGGTTGATTAGGACAAAATTGTATCCCTTTTGAACCGTACGCGCATCTTTGGATGCATACGGTGCAAAAAAATTGTGAAAAAAGAATCAATGTGTCGATTCCAATCCTATCTCTTTTTTTTGTAACAGATTTCCGTTTTTCTAATGAAAATAAAGGGGTTTTTTCTTCTATTAAAAAAAAAAAAAGAATTTACTGAACTTCATTTTTTGTATTAACCTTTCATTGATGTATTGTTTCGTCGAGATTCAAATCACGATG